TCAATAAGATCATGAAAAATTCTTATTTTTTTATCTCTTAGTTTATATATAATGAATTTGCCTGGACCAATACATGATTTTCTTTTAGTCTTTCTGGGAATAGTTCTTATATTAGGAGGTCTAGGAGTAGTATTTAACAATTCCATTTTTTCTGCCTTTTCATTGGGATTGATTCTTGTTTGTCTATCTTTATTCTATATTCTAGCCAATTCGCAGTTTGTAGCTTCTGCACAACTCCTTATTTATGTGGGAGCTATAAATGTTTTAATAATATTTGTTGTAATGTTCATGAATGGGCCAGAATATGACATAAATTTGCGTCTGTGGACTGTTGGGGATAACGTCACTTCATTGATTTGTACAAGTCTTTTTGTTTCATTACTGATTACTACTCTAAATACGTCATGGTATGGTATTATTTGGACTACAAAATTAAACCAGATTCTAGAACAAGATTTGATAACTATTAGTCAACAAATCGGACTTCATTTATCAACTTATTTTTTTCTTCCCTTTGAACTCATTTCAATAATTCTTTTAGTTGCTTTGATAGGCGCAATTTCTGTAGCGCGCCAATAATTCATTTTGAAAATCAGCAATAACAAAAAAGCTTTTTTCTCATATCCATTTACATTCAATTCTCTTTTGATTGGTTTCGAAACTTTTAGTTCTATTTCTTATTATCAACATATTTTCTATAACAATAATATATTATATATTATAATATATATATATATATATTTTTTTTTTCTTTTTTTTTTTTATGGTATTCTAGTCAATCAAATGGGTTTAATTGTTGTTCATATTGAAATGAATAGAAATTTTTTTTGATAAGGAGTTGGTCAATGATGCTTGAACATGTACTTGTTTTGAGTGCTTCTTTATTTTCTATCGGAATCTATGGATTAGTCACGAGCCGAAATTTGGTTCGGGCTCTTATGTGTCTTGAACTTATATTGAATGCAGTTAATCTCCATTTTGTAACATTTTCGGATTTTTTTGATAGCCGCCAATTAAAGGGAAACCTTTTCTCAATTTTTGTTATAGCTATTGCCGCCGCTGAAGCAGCGATTGGGCTTGCTATTGTTTCGTCAATTTATCGTAACAGAAAATCAACTCATATTAATCAATCCAATTTATTGAATAAATAGTTTTTTTTATATATTATTCTACAATTCTAAATTAGAAATAGATTTTAATTCTTTTTGTATATTATTCTATTATAACTAGACTATATTATAATTATAACTTTAAATATAAATAGAAATTTATATTACTAGGTATCATACTTTAAGGTAACACAGACTTTTCTTTTAAAATGTAAGAAGTCAAAGTATTTTAGATCTCTTTTCTATTTATTTTTGAGTAAGTCACCAATCCAAGCCAGAAATATATTGATTCAACAAATTCTGGTAAATCATTGATTTGTCTGGTATTTGAATATCTTTTACTTTACGCGAACTAGATCGAAAATAAAAAAAAAAAAAACAAAAATAAATAAAAGATCCTATGTCACATTCAGTAAAGATTTATGATACATGTATAGGGTGTACTCAATGTGTTCGAGCTTGCCCCACGGATGTATTAGAAATGATACCTTGGGACGGATGTAAGGCTAAACAAATAGCTTCTGCCCCAAGAACGGAGGACTGTGTTGGTTGTAAGAGATGTGAATCCGCTTGTCCAACAGATTTTTTAAGCGTTCGAGTTTATTTATGGAATGAAACAACTCGAAGTATGGGTCTAGCTTATTAATACATTGCAGAAAATTCCATTTAAATTCTAATTTGGATTTTTTTACTGACAAAAATCCGCACCCTTCTTTTCCGGTGCGGTTTTTTTTGGCCCAAGTGTATCTTGTCTTTACCACGAATTATTTTCCTTGGTTAACAACAATTGTAGTTTTCCCCATATTGACAGGTTCTTTAATTTGCCTTCTTCCTCATAGAGGAAATAAGACAATTAGGTGGTATACTGTAGGCATAGCTACTACAGAGCTACTTCTAACAACCTATGTATTTTGTTATCATTTCCAACCAGACGACTCATTAATCCAACTGGCAGAAGATTATAAATGGATCACCTTTTTTGATTTCCACTGGAGATTAGCAATAGATGGACTTTCTATAGGACCCATTTTACTGACGGGATTCATCACTACTTTAGCTACTTTAGCAGCTTTTCCCGTTACCCAGAATTCCCGACTATTCTACTTTCTGATGTTAGCAATGTACAGTGGTCAAATAGGATTATTCTCGTCCCAAGACCTTTTACTTTTTTTCATAATGTGGGAATTAGAATTAATTCCTGTTTATCTACTTTTATCCATGTGGGGAGGAAAGAAACGTCTATACTCCGCCACTCAATTTTTTTTGTATACGGCGGGGGGTTCCTTTTTTCTATTAATGGGAGTTCTGAGTGTTGGTTTATATGGTTCGACTGAACCTACCTTAAATTTGGAAAGATTAGTTAATCAATCGTATCCTCTGGCATTAGAAATAATATTCTATATTGGCTTTTTTATTGCTTTTGCTGTCAAATTACCAATTATACCTTTACATACATGGTTACCCGATACCCATGGGGAAGCCCATTACAGTACTTGTATGCTTCTAGCGGGAATTTTATTAAAAATGGGAGCGTATGGGTTGGTTCGGATCAATATGGAATTATTACCTCATGCTCATTCGCTATTTTCCCCTTGGTTGATAATAATCGGGACAATGCAAATAATCTACGCAGCTTTAACATCTCTTGGGCAACGCAATTTAAAAAAAAGAATAGCCTATTCCTCTGTATCGCACATGGGTTTTATAATTATAGGAATTTTTTCTCTAACTGAAACGGGACTTAATGGAGCCATTTTACAAATAATCTCTCATGGATTTATCGGGGCTGCACTCTTTTTCTTAGCGGGAACTAGTTACGATAGAATAAGTCTTGTTTATCTCGACGAAATGGGCGGAATAGCAATTTCAATGCCAAAATTATTGACACTATTTAGTAGCTTTTCCATGGCATCCCTTGCATTACCGGGCATGAGTGGTTTCATTGCGGAATTCCTAGTCTTTTTTGGAATAATTACGAGCCAAAAATGACTGTTAATGCCAAAAATACTCATTACTTTTGGAATGGCAATTGGAATGATATTAACTCCTATTTATTCATTATCTATGTCACGTCAAATGTTTTATGGATAGCCGTTTTTTAATAAATTGACTATTCCAAACTCTTATCTTTTCGATTCTGGGCCACGATAATTTTTTGTTTCGACTTCTATCTTTCTACCAGTAATAGGTCTTGGCGTTTACCCAGATTTTGTTCTTTCATTATCTGCTGAGAAAGTGGAAGTTATTCTATCCAATTTTTTTTATAGATAAGTTTCATTTAATGAAATGAAAAAGGAGTCTTCTTTAGCTTTCTATTTTTAAGAAGAACGACTGAATTGGAAGTCTAATAGGGCAATCTTTGACGTTTGTGAGAACCTTTTAAATGGTTCTCAGCTGTTTATAAGTATACGTTTATAAGAAATACCTTGTCCTATGTTTGTATTTGTGGGGTCCTCTCTTCCATTTTATCTTCCATTTAATTAAGTGTTAATGGGAATGAACCATAACCATGTAGCCCTATTCCTAAAAGATTGACGCCAAAATAGCATATCCAAATTATAAGAAAGCCTATAAAAGCTACAATTGCAGAATTTGCACCCTGCCCATTTTTCTTTGTTCTAATATGTAAATAAATTGCAAATACAGTCCAAGTAATAAATGCCCAAGTTTCCTTTGGGTCCCAATTCCAATATGAGCCCCATGCCTCATTGGCCCATACGGCTCCTGAAAGAATACCTATGGTTAAAAGGATAAATCCTAAACTAATAACACGATAACTCCAATGATCCAGTTGTTCAATCAATTGAGACCTGTAAAAATTTGGAATAGAAAAGGGTGAAACTCTTTCTAAAAGAGTGTCTTTTTTGTTCATGTGTTGAATCTCACTGAAGAAAAAGGATTCATTTAATAAAAGTTTTCTTTTATCAAAAAGCGTTATTATTTCTTTTTGAAAGATAATGATTAGAAGTCCTACTGATAATAATGATCCGCATAAAAGAGCTGCATAACCCAGTACCATCATACTTACGTGCATCATTAACCAATGGGATTGAAGGGCGGGTACTAATATTGAAGATTGATGCATTTCCGTTAAAAGGCCTGAAGTAGCAAACCCTTGGGTAAAAAGAGCACTTGGCGTAGTTATTGCACTTAAATTCTTTTTTTGTTTATTAAAATATGGAATCATATGAATAATGTAAAAACTCCAGGAAAGGAAGATTAATGATTCATATAGATCACTTAATGGGAAATGTTTCCCATAAACCCAACGAGTAACTAATAATCCCATTATAGCTAAAAAAGTCACTATCATGCCTTTTTCTAATGAATTAGAGAGTCGTACTTTTTCATTGACTAATAAAGTTATCAAATGGAGTGTAATTATAACAGAAACCATGGAAAAAGAAATATGAGTCAAAATATGTTCTAAAGTCGAAAATATCATAAAAAAAAAATCCCTCAATTAAAAATTATCCTATGATAATAGGAAAGAAAATACATTGCATTTTTTCTTTCTTTTTTCTTTATAGGCTTATAGAGGTGTTGAATTCTTTTAAGAATTTATAAGATGCCATGCCGCTACTCGGACTCGAACCGAGATGCTCTCGCACTGCTTCCTAAGAGCAGCGTGTCTACCAATTTCACCATAGCGGCTTGTTTGAAATCATAATAGCCTTTATTGCCTCAATTGTCGAGATTCATTCAATACAATATTTTTTCTTTTATTTTAGGAAACATTCTCATTAATCAATCCATTTTCTAAATAAAAGATAATTCACAAATCGGAATTTTCTTTTTTAGTCAATTTTAGAGTTTGTCAATTGACTTGCGTGTAGTTTATATTTGGAACTTTTTCAAATAGAGTATTCTGCCCATCACTCCAGGGTAGACCGCAAAAAGGTTTTTTCTCGTTTTCATTTGATAATGATAAATCCATTTTTTATCTGATTTCTAAATTAGTAACGAAGAAATAAATATGACTATGAATACATAAAAATCGACTTTTTTATATGACACTTTAGGGACGGCGCCAAACGCTTTTTTCTTAAAGGGATATTTAATATTTATAGATAAAAAAGATTAAATAATATCAAAAGAGTGAATTAAATAATAGAATAGATAGTAAGGTATATTTTCTTTGTCTATAGGTTTTTTTCTGTTTCAACAAACCTATTATATATTGAACTATATATATCGTATAACTAAAATTTTTTAGTTTTGTACTAAAAACTTTCTAAAAAAAACTTTGATAATTTTGTTGTGATAAAACAAATTGGTTGATGGGGAAAAAATCCCCATCTTAGAAATGAAAAAATAGACTAAAAAAACAATGATGATTCTATCTTTTTTTTTTTGAAAAAAAAAAAAGGACCATTTTGTGGTTGATATAAGAGTTTTTCTTCTACAATATCATAAGAAAAAAGTCACACTTTTTTCTAAATATTAAAAAAAAAAATGCATTTCATATTTAGATAAGAATCCTATTTTAATAAGAAAAAAATTGACTTTTTAATGGTTGATTTGAAATTTTTTTTTTGAAATGAAAAAGTCAAATTTTTCATAATTTATCATGCTAATTTGTTATCTTAGGTTCTTTTTTTTGAATCAGGTGGATTCCTATTATTCCAAGTTTTGCGTACTTTTTTTGAGTACAAAAAAAAATTTTGAATCCCCGGTATAAAGAGATTTTGCTAACGAAAAAGCTTTTAACGCTGCCCAATACCCTTTCTTTTTCCAAACATTTTTACGAATACGTTTTTTGGAAATAGAAGTACGTTTTTTTGGAACTGCCATTTCAAATTCAATTTCTTCTTCATTGTTATAGTTGGATGTCAAAGACATCTATTGTTCAAACAAATCTTTGTTTCTTATTCATTATCTATTTATCTATTATCTATAGTATTTATATTTTAGACGGTAACCTCTTCATTAATTTTTTAAAAATGGAAACACAAATTTCATATAATAAAATTTAAATAATAATAAAATATTCAATTTAGTAGAAACAAACTATTCTATGATCCATAGACTAGACTATTCATAAAGAAAAAAATATGAAATTTAAAATGAATTAAGATTAAGATTACTAAATTAACATTATTAATTAATGAAAAAAACTGTTATCTTATATCTTTTCTCTACTTTAACTTTTTTTTTTCTTTTGTTTTATTTAAATTTCATTTATATGTACCTAATAAACCACGCCGACAAATTTGAAAAGCCAATACTTACTTAATCTTAATTGAAAAACTTGATTTTAGTTTTTTGAAAACATATCAACTATTTTTTTTTATTTGTAATGGAAAAAAATCCAAAAATTTTGCGTTAACAGAGTTAATAATTATCAAGAAAATAGATTTTCTTTTAGTAAGGAAATTTTATGATTCAAGATCTTTTTTATCCTCTAGTTTCTATATAGATTAAATTATAAAGTGCTTAAAATGTAAAAGAAAGTTTCATTTTTTTTATCTTCCTTCGCAATTTAATTAATATATCCCAATTTACTTAATAATCATTAATTATTCATTTTGATTAACCAAAATTTTATTTGACCAAAGAGAACTTCTGGATTTGAATAATAGAAAAATTGTAATTCGAAATAAAATTTTTCTATTATTCTTATGGAACATATATACCAATATGCATGGATCATACCCTTCATTCCACTTCCAGTTCCTTTGTTAATAGGAGTGGGACTTCTCCTTTTTCCGACAGCTACCAAAAAACTTCGGCGTATGTGGGCTTTTTCTAGTCTTTCTTTGTTAACTATAGTTATGCTTTTTTCGATGACGCTGTTGATTCAACAAATAAACAGTAATTCCATTTATCAATATGTATGGTCTTGGGCTATTAATAATGATTTTTCTTTCGAATTCGGCTACTTGCTCGATCCACTTACTTCTATTATGTCAGTGTTAATAACTACTATTGCAATTTTAGTTCTTATTTATAGCGATAATTATATGTATCATGATCGGGGATATTTAATATTTTTTGCTTATATGAGTTTTTTTAATACTTCTATGTTAGGATTAGTTACTAGTTCAAATTTGATCCAAATTTTTATTTTTTGGGAATTCGTTGGAATGTGTTCGTATCTATTAATAGGTTTTTGGTTCACACGACCTATTGCCGCGAATTCTTGTCAAAAAGCGTTTGTGATTAATCGTGTCGGGGATTTTGGCTTATTCTTAGGAATTTTGGGTCTTTATTGGGTAACGGGCAGTTTCGACTTTCGTGATTTGTTTGAAATATTTACTAACTTAATTAAAAATAAGGAGGTCCCTTTTTTATTTTGTATTTTATGTCCTTTCTTCTTATTTGCTGGTGCAGTTGCAAAATCCGCCCAATTTCCCCTTCATGTATGGTTACCCGATGCTATGGAGGGTCCTACTCCTATTTCAGCTCTCATACATGCTGCGACCATGGTCGCAGCAGGGATTTTTCTAGTTGCTCGACTTTTTCCTATTTTCAGAGTTCTACCTTATATAATGTATGTAATCGCTTTGATAGGTCTAATAACTGTATTTTTAGGAGCTACCTTAGCTCTTGCTCAAAAAGACATTAAGAGAAGTTTAGCTTATTCTACAATGTCTCAATTGGGTTATATGATGTTAGCTCTCGGTATGGGTTCTTATCGAGCTGCTTTATTTCATTTGATTACTCATGCTTATTCAAAAGCATTGTTGTTTTTAGGATCTGGGTCCCTTATTCATTCACTGGAAACGCTTGTTGGATATTCTCCAGATAAAAGTCAGAATATGGTTCTTATGGGGGGATTAACAAAACATGTTCCAATTACCAAAACGGCTTTTTTAATAGGTACGCTTTCTCTTTGTGGTATTCCGCCTCTTGCTTGTTTTTGGTCCAAAGATGCAATTCTTAATGATAGTTGGTTGTATTCGCCCATTTTCGCAATAATAGCTTAGCCGGATTAACAGCATTTTATATGTTTCGAATCTATTTGCTTACGTTTGACGGGTATTTAAACCTTTATTGTAAAAATTATAGTGGAACAAAAAGCAGTTCCCCCTATTCCATATCTCTATGGGGTAAAGAAGGATTGAAAACGATTAATAAAAATGTTTCTTTCTTTACCTTATTACCAATGAATAATAATTAGGGGAGGGGCTTCGGTTTTTCTGAAAAAAGCATATAAAATTTCCCGACATTTTAGTAAAATGATGCGATCTTTTATTATTATTACTTATTTTGACAAAAAAAGATTTTTGGCATATCCTCCTGAATCGGACAATACTATGTTATTTCCTCTCATTGTATTGATTCTGTTTACTTTCATCATTGGAGTCATAGGACTTCCATTTAATCAAGAAGGAATAGGATTGGATCTATTAATTAACTGGTTAACCCCACTCGTCAATCTTTTACATGCCACTTCAACTAATTCTGTTGATTGGTATGAATTTGCAATAAATGCAACTTTGTCCGTTAGTCTAGCTTATGGAGGGATATTTATAGCTTTTTTTTCTATAAACCTATTTATTCATCCTTACAACTTTTTGACTTAATTAATTCTTTTGATAAAGGAGGTCCGAAGAGAATTGTTGTAGACACAATAATAACTCTTTTATATAATTGGTCTTTTAACCGTGGTTATATCGACGCTTTTTATGCAACATATTTAATTAAGGGTCTAAGAGATTTGGCCGAGTTAGTTTCTATTATTGATAGACGAATAGTTGATGGAATTCCAAATGGTTTTGGTCTTACAAGTTTTTTTGTAGCCGAAAGTTTCAAGTATATAGGAGGAGGTCGGATCTCCTCCTATCTTTTTTTTTATTTCATTTCTCTATCTCTTTTTTTATTACTTTCTTATTATTTTTGAGTCCGATGATGAATCCCGACTTCCCAACCAAATTTATCATAACACTCATAATGATCCACTTTACGAAGATCCCATTGTAGTCCGGAAGATCGCAGCATTGGTCCTGATAAGCCCCAGTTTATTGCCTCTTCTTCGCCAATAATGCCTACCCCCTCAACTCGTTTTAAAAAAATAGGATTTCGCGTAATGAGTTGCTGGTATTCAGCAAGTCCCGTTAAAAAAGAATCACAAAAATCGAAACATTTATCTATCCACCCATAAGGTAGATCGGCAGCTACCCCTCCAATACGAAAAAAATTATGCATCATTCTCATACCGGTGGCAGCTTCAAATAAATCATATACTAATTCTCTTTCTCTGAAACTATAAAAAAAGGGGGTCTGCGCACCAATATCTGCCATAAAAGGACCGAGCCATAACAAATGAGAAGTTATACGACTTAACTCCAACATAATAACTCTCATATAGCTAGCCCTTTCAGGTACTTGAATATTTCTCAATTGTTCCGGTCCATTTACAGTTATTGCTTCTGTGAACATAGTCGCTAAATAATCCCAACGTGTTACATAAGGCAAATACTGTATAATTGTTTGGTTTTCGGCAATTTTTTCCATGTCTCTGTGTAAATAACCCAATATTGGTTCACAGTCAATAACATCTTCACCGTCTAAAGTAACAATAAGTCGGAGAACGCGATGCATTGATGGGTGGTGAGGGCCCATATTGACTATCATGAGGTCTTTTCTTGTAGTTGGTACAGTCATAGGTTTTGCCCCGATTCATTCTTTCATGAATTCATTTTTCCATGAATTGAAAAAAAGTCATCCAAATCCAAATTCAAAATCTAATAAATCAAAGAATTCAAAACAACTCTTAAAATTCACGCGTTTTTAGCTCTCGGATGTTCCATTTATTGATTAATTCTTTATAACGTACTCTATCTTTTTTTGATAAATAAACCAGCAGTCGTTGGCGTTTTCCTAGAATTTTTTGTAGACCTCTCTGAGATGAATAATCTGTTTTATGCAATTTCAAATGTGAAGTAATTCTTCGTATCTTAGTGGTAAAACAGAAAACTTGAAATTCAACAGATCCCCTGTTTTCTTCTTTTTTTTCATGCGAAATCCCGGATAGAAATGCATTTTTGTTCATAAATTATTAACCTTCCTTCCTTTATTATAATTCTATTTTCCAAATAGGAAATTGTCTCGATCAGTAATAATAATGCCAGCTTTTTTAACAAAGAAATATGTATACCAGTTTTTTAAACTGGTATACACATTTCATTTTTTATTAAAAAAAAAATTCTCGCGATTCCTTTATAGATCTAATTGATACGTCATCTAAATAAATAGAATAGATCAGAATTGCAGCCAAAACACGTGTGCATCTATTTCTCTAGCAGATAATAGTGAATATATAAGATAAATTTCTCATCAATGCATTTTTAATCGCGGATACATACGTATTCTTAATATAGTAAAACGACTCCCGTTATTAGTATCAAACCAATAACGATTCATACAAGCTAAATCTTCTAATCTATAATTAGGCCAAAGAAAGGCTTTTAATTTTATAACTGGATTGTTTTCGCGCCTAAGATCTTTGTTTTCATCACAAAATTGAGTACAGTTTTTTATCTGATTCCTGTTGTAATATAATGTATTCCTACACATACCATTATTATTACTTGCATTCAAAGAAATTAGAATTCTCAATTCTCTACGACGCCTAGACGATAAAATCTTTTCAGGAATAAGTAAATCACACTCGGTTTTGTCTCTCTTTTTCCTCGCCTGTTGATATCTTGAAATCAATTCAGGAATAACTAATTCAAAATAGATTTTGTCTCTCTTTTTCCTCGCCGGTTGATATCTTGAAATCAATTCAGCCAGTTGATATCTTGAAATCAATTCAGCCGGATTTGTCTTATCAATAGTGTCGATGTCGATGGTTCTTTTTTGATTATTTTGTTGTTTACGCTCATGAATCAATGGAATACCTATATCTATGGTTTGATACAGAATCCATTTTGCATCGACCTGTACAGACGGACGCATGGGTTCAATATAAAATATCCTCTTTTGTAGCATATCTGCAAGAGTGTAATCGTTCGCACTCACCAGCATATTCAGATCCAGTTCTCTTCGTTGAACTGCGGCTAGTGTAATGTCTCTTAGATTTGTAATTTTAAACAGGATAGGGAAGAGTTTTAGAGTATCGTTCACTTTATCCTCCGCAAAAGCATACCATGGCAATTGATAAAGCAAATGCTCTTGAAGGGCGACATCGAGTTCTGCTTCTGTAATACTAATATTTTTTTTTTTTTCACTCTTTTGACTATCTGATTCTATCTCATTTTCTTGAACATCGGGTTCGGGATCTCTTTGACTTATGAGTTCTTTTTTGTCTTGATTCCTATTCTCTAATTCAAGAGGTTTTTTTTCATTTGATATTTCATTTTTTTCATTTGCTATTTTCGATGGTGTAACAGGATTCGCTTTTTTTGTTCTATTGATATTTTTCGTTTCGCTAAAATCATCAATTTCATTAGAATTTGATAAAAGTAAATTAATTGGTATAACCCAAGGTTTCATTTTATATACACTATAAAGTATGAATAAGTCTGGAAAGAAAAAAAAGTCTAGCATCGATATAGGACAGCTTAGTATTTCTTCATTCATCCCCATCCAATCAAAAAACTTTTCTTTTTTCTCGGACCAATCAAAAAACGTTTCTTTTTTCTCGGATTGATTTATTTCGTTTTTCTCGGATTCGTCGATTTCTTGATAAATTGTGTGATAAAAAAGATCTTTCTGTTCACTTTTATCAACAAGTTTTAAAATATTCAGTTCAGTCTTCGTCTTTTTAGTCCTATTACTAATATTGATCCAAGCTTCAATGTCGATTTTTTGTCTAAGACAAACAATTTTCCAATCCAAATATTTTCTATCTGTCTTTTTCTCTATATCCAGAATACTACTTAGTCGGAAATTCTTAGTGGTAGTGATACTCCACCACATAGCAATTAATTTGTCTTTAGGTATGTAGTAATTAGCCAATTTTTGGTTTTTATTTACTTGTAATGTTTCGCCATAACTATAGGAAGATAAAGATTTCTTACACAACATATCAATTACTTTGTCTTTAGGTATGTGGTAAGGTATGTGGTAATTAGCCAATTCTTGGTTTTTATTTACTTGTAATGTTTCGCCATAACTATAGGAAGATGAATATTTCTTATTTTCATAAAAAAGAAAATTATATGCGAAAATATCATATCTATAGTTTTTTTTTAAATTAAACTCTTGATTGAAAAAATAAGGGTCGGAATTTTTTGTATTTTTGTAATTAAGTAATTGGTCTTTTTTATATGAATTACTTTTGTTTTTTTTTAAATTTTGTTTTTCAACCTCACAAGATTCCCTGACTCGATTGCGCCACCCTTTTGGTCTTAATTGAGACCATTTTTCCTGAGATACATCGTATTGAAAATGACTTTTTGATTTTAGCCAGTTTTTCCATTGATTCAGTCCAGAATTTGGATAATGACTTTTTAATTTTAACCAGTTTTTCCATTGATTCAGTCCAGAATTTGGAAGTTTTTTATTAGAAGGAATTATTCCTTGTGTTTCAAAAAAATGTTTGATTTCATTTTTGAGAAATAAAGACGTTCCTCGATATTGAAGGACAGGCCTTAACTTATATAAGGATAAGTTAAAACCTTCGGCTTGTGATAATTTATAAAATACATAGGCTTGTGACAAATAAGATAAATCCCAAAAAAAATGGGAATTATTATGAAAATTACTAATAAAATAAAAAAGTGATTTTATAAATTGAATTGTTTTTCTATTTGTTTTATCAACCCTTTCTTGCTTTTTTTTATCTTGCTTTTTTTTATCTTGTTTTTTTTTTTCTTGGTTTTTTTTATTATTGTAAAGGGATTTTTCACTCCAATTTTTTTTTGATTCAAGAAAACGTTGTATATTAATTCGTGCAATATTAATAATAGATAGAAATATATCTACTATTTTTTCCCGAACACATTTTTTAAAAAAAGAATTGGATTTACGAATTAATCGAGTATTTCGTCTTTTGAATATCTTTAATATCTGACTCCATTTTTGGGGGGATTCTAATTTTTCAGTACCATTTCTATTTTCTTTTTTTAATTTTTCTATTTGATTTTTTATATTAATCAGATCCTTCTTTATTTGTTCTGACACTGAATCTGAATAGTTTGTCCGATTCATGAATTGGGATTGAATGGATGATTCATGAACCATATCATTATTGATTGTTGAATCTTGTTCGTTTTTTATTTCACTAGATTCGTCTCTCAATCCAAATTCTCGAATTGGACTTACTCTTGATTTTATTTTTTTTAAAAAAAGAAGGCTTTTACTAAAAAATTTTTCTTTAACAATAAAACGTTTTAAAACTCTCCCTTTTTTCTTTATCCATTTTCTAATTTTTTTTTCGAGTTTTTTATAAACAGGTTTCAAAAAAGATTTAAAAAAAGAAGGGCTTTTTCGGGGGTGACCAAAAGGAAGGTCAGTTTCCTTTCCCAAAACTGTTAAAAAACAAAAATGATTTTCTGGGTTTTTGATTTTATCTTGAGAAGTAGATTTGCGCCAAGGTTTCAGATGGAAAGGAAATAGTACCTTGATCTGAAAACCCACGTTTATCCAGTCTTCGGGCAATTCTGTTTCTGATAGTGGAGCACCCTCATAGCGACAAAAAATATGGATTTCTTTCTTCAATTCTTTGAAATCCTCAGACCATTCAGGACGTGTGAAAAAGAATATACGACCTATATTTTTTAGGATTATTAATAGAGGTAATAAAACATATCTTCTAGAAAGTGACTGCGTGATTAACAGCACACCTCTGAAAAAGTAACCATGTTCGAGGTTCGCCCAAACTTCAGCTATTTTAATTCGGTCGATTTCTTCTTTTTCTCTTTTTTCTAGTTCCTTTTCTTCTTCTTGTTCTCTTAATATATCTTTTTTTCTTTTATCGTCTTCTCTTTTCGTTTCTTTCGCCTCTTCTTCTTCGATATAATCAGAAATAGGGAATTTTCCCGTTTTTTTTTTATAATTTTTTAGAATCCAGTTAATGAATTTTAAAGTGTTATTATATAAAAAAAAATGAGAGAGTCTGTCTAAAAAAAGCGCTGAATGTATCTTTGGAACATAGAGTTCCAAAGTAGCTACTTTTCGTCTTTGAGTACGCATGGAACCTTTTATTAGATCTCGATCAAAATCTGATTCGGGATCATAATCTAGTAAAAAGTATTCTTCTGGTCTTTCAGTCTGAGGATCGACACCTTCCCAATCAGCAAAAATAACGATACGTTTATAGGGCCTTGAGCGGATTTCAAAATCCGGCACTACGTCGTCTTCGCTTTCGTTTTGTCTTTCCTCTTGTTCGAACTCATCAATTAATTGATAGGACCAGCATGGAACTTTTTTACTAATTTCGTTTAGTCCAATAGCTTTTTTTATTACTTTCTTATTTTTTTTTAGTCCTATGATTGCATCAACTACAAATTTGAAAAATTTTTCTTGATCTTCTGAAGCAATTTGTCCTTCTTCTGGAAGTATTGATTTTTGATTAAATGTATCTTTTTTCTGTTCAAATTCGTGGTAATTATAATTATTCTGAAGAATCCTATGAATCTTATTTATTCGATTTTTCATTTTTTTTTGGACGGCAGTTTCATTTGGTGATTCTTTGTTTATTCCACGATAGGATCCATTTAAGAAAGGATCATTTCTTTTTGGCAAATAGGCCTTTTTCGTTTTCTCATTCTCAGTGCATATCTCATTGCATAATCGAGTTTTTTTCTCGAGTCCATCTCTAAGTCCTTTGTCTATAACTGCAATTCTATTAGCAAATTCATTGCTTAAGCTGTTTTTTTTTTGTTCATTGGTATAAATCCAATAATTGTATAGTTCTAAGAATTTCTCTGTTGTAGACAAAGAAATCTTTCTTTGTATCATTTCCCAGAAAATAGATAAACTGGGTGGATGTGTAAAA